TTCCTAATTCACACCTTTGGTGAAAGAATTTTTTTTGTAATTCCTTACATAAGGATTCAGAAAAAATTGGATCCCCACCTACACAAGAAAATTGTTGATAAAACTCCAAAATAGCATTTTCTTTTGACCCAATTTTTTTTTTCTCCTTAGCGGTCAAGAAAGATAAGAAAATTTCAGGGTAGCAAACATTCTCTAAAATTTCTCTTAGATTCGAACCCATAGCTGATGATAGAACTAGAATAGATATTTTCTGTTTCCTACTCACACGAGCCCATATTCTTGCTTTTTTATCAATCTCTAATTCTAACCTGCCTCCCCAATCGGATATTATGGTGCCGGTATAGACGGAAATCCCGTTATGATCCAATTCTGACTGGTAATAGATACCAGGACTTTGCAATATTTGATTGATAACAATTCTGTATATTCCGTTTACTATAGAAGTTCCAAGGGAATTCATTAAAGGAATGTTTCCAATAAAAATTCTTTGTTCTTGCATATTCCTACTGGTTTTCCAAATTAATCCCGCGGATACATATAATTCAGAAGAATATGTAAGTGATTCATAGACAGCATCTCGTTCTTTTATCAGAGGTTCTACCAATTGATATGTTTCCACAAATAATTGAAATTCAATTTCGTGATCTATATCTTCAACTTTTGGAAATTTAGAAAGTTCTTCCATTAACCCCTGATCAATAAACCGATAAAACCCTTCAAATTGTATCTGATTTAATCCGGGTATTGTAGATGTTCCCTCTTTTCCATCCCCGAGCATCTTTTTTGAATTTCCCATTTATCCGTTTATTGAAAAATACCATCCCATCTCTCATTCTTCACCGAATCATATCCATATAATTCGATCTAGCAATAATGGAATTTCTATTCTGTTTACTGAATCACATGAAATTTTATCCAACTCCAAGATATATGGAATGTATGAAATACGTATGAACGGAGACTAGATTCAATTGGAATTTTTTTATAAGAAATAGATCCAAATGGAACAGAATTGAGAAATACCACTGGAACTTATGGAGTTTTGTAAAGACTATAAAAAAGTAATTTCATTTTCACCTATGATATTACATATTCGAAATGCATACCATTAAAAAATGTATTCATGCTTGGATCTGTTCGAGCAGATAAATATATATAATAAATAGAAAACTTTTTTTTTTAACACTTTACTTTTTCATGTATTTGTATTTCATTGTTCAAAAAAATATTTGAAGAAAAAAGTTTTACCTATTTTGAATAGAGTATCATTGAATTGAAGTAGGTAAGAAAACTTGTGTTTTTTAGTTATTAATTTTTTTTTTATTAAAATAAAAAAGAATGCACAGATAAGATATATACGTCTCTTTTTCTTCTTTTATTGGGGTACAGTTCTATTTGGGACAGCACATGCTGTGCTCTATCAAAAATTAAACTTTCTCTTCAATGTATTCAATGAAAAAGTGAAATACAAAAATTTATTGAGAATTACTCCTCAAAAGCATCCCTAGAGAGATAAAATACCCCATTATAGAGCTATAGCTCTATAACACAACGTATGTTCTGATTATGGGGTTTACATATACTCAGAATTACTGTTATAATTGAAATTGAAGAAGATTTATTTTTCTTTTTAATTGAAAAAACTCAATATAGATTGGTTATAAATACATTTCTAATGATTTGCTTTTATTATTAGAAATAAAAAAATGTCGATTTTAATTCAAAAAAGGTCATGAATTTACAGGCAATAGTTAATGGTTCGGATTTATACTGGATTCTTCTATATTTTGTGACTGAAAAACTATATATTTTTTTCGGAGTTGAAAAAAAGATAAAATTGGAATCTAGTTTATATCGTTTTGGCGGCATGGCCGAGTGGTAAGGCGGGGGACTGCAAATCCTTTTTCCCCAGTTCAAATCCGGGTGCCGCCTCAACAACAGACTTGAAACCCCCTATTATAAAATATAAAACAAACGTAGGAAAAGACTCTTGATACTTTCTTTATCGTGATTCTAAGCCCCTGGCTCTCGAGGTTCCATTCTCTAACCTAAAGTTTTGCCTAGCAGATTCAAGGAAAACTTTTAAGTAGTGGGGGGGGGGGGGGGGAAATCCGTAAATCTTGACTTTCCACTACTAAAATTAGTTCCACTTACTGAGTCTTCAATTAGATTGGGTAGCCAGAGGGGGAATTAAATTAATAGTTTTGAAACGGACTTAAGATACTTTGGATACAGACTAATGAAAGTCTCGGAATGCTCAGACATTCAATCAATATTAGATTAGATGAATAATTGCCTTTGATTTGACTTCCAAAAATAAAAAAACGATAAAAGAAAGAAAAAGTCTTATTCTTTCTACATGTGAGTAAGATTCCTTGGATACTTCGAAAAGTGTCTGTTTAGTTGTGTTTACATCTTGTCGATTCTACTAGAAATTCTATAATAAGAATAACTCATTATTAAGAATAAGATAAGTGGATTTTTTGGAGTAGTTCATCAATGGTGACCAAATACCTCTCCCTTTTTTTGACTCTGTACCAGTGATTTCACTATTATTAGTGAACAATAATGGAATAGTTTCTTCATATTCATAGAAATAGGGGACAGAATTCACATGGATATAGTAAGTCTCGCATGGGCTGCTTTAATGGTAGTTTTTACATTTTCCCTCTCTCTCGTAGTGTGGGGAAGAAGTGGACTCTAGAAGTACTCCTAATTGCGGTAATAATCAAACTCTATCAACCTGTATCAATTGTTTTAGTTTTATAGACCGTTCGGCAATTTTTTTTAAGATTTTTTTTTATAAATTTGATTTCTGTTTTGTTTTATTGACTCATTTTCTATTTTTATATCGGGGTTTACACGGTTAACCATTCATGGGGTAACCCCTTTTCGAAATATAAAGAAGTTTCCGTCGAATTAGGATTATCTGTATTAAACGGATCAAACAAACAAATGAAATTGAGAAAGTATGTACATACATTTCATATTCTATTTATATTGATTAAAAAAAAGAGATATAGGTGGATTCCTTTATATTAAAATATTTCACTTGTACTTTATACATTACAATAACCATAATGGCTAGTATGGTAGAAAGAGATCTCTTTCTACCATACTAGCGGGCCCCTTAGGATACTACTACTGAGTCTACCAGAAATTTAAATCCTTTTTTTTTCATTGTATAGTAAAATTGTATTCAAATTAATCATTTTGACTAACCGTTTTTACGTAAATTATAAGCAAAAAAGCAGTAGGAATGAGAATGAAGAGTGCAGTAGCAATAAATGCAAGAATATTTACTTCCATAATTTAATCGTTTATTATTTTTTTTTATTATTATTTTATCTCGGGATTTAATCCCATAGAGATGAGAAATCTTTCGCTTGTAAACTCACTCAGATGAATTAGATTTCGATGATATCGAATGAAATAAATATCATGAATAACAATAGCGGAGCTATGAAATCAACTCATCGTCAAGAATTTAATAGTATAACATAGGAAGATCCTTTATCCACACCGAATACATAATGAGATACCTGATCCAATCAAAAAATATTTATTTATTTTTCTTTTTCCCCGCTTTCTTTTATACAACCTAGTACTTTACTTTACTTGTACAATCATCTGATGAAGTATCATAAAAAACCCTTTCTACTTCGATTGTTTACAAAAAGAGTTTATAAAGAACCTTAAATAAACAATAGAAATCAAATAGAGAAAACAAGTACGAAGTTCAATTTTAAATTTTCAAAAATTTTTAAGGGTCTATTTTTTGGAAAACAAATAAGGGGAGTGTGATAAAGACGAGTCCCAGTAAAAAAAACTAAAATATTCGAAAAAATTAACTATAAATTAAAATTAAATTTTCTTACGAGTTTTTTCTTCAACATCGGCTCTAATCTTTAAAAAGAGCATATTCATTAGGGAAGACTAATTTTATCTTTATTTTTTTAATATCCTATTTACGTGGTTGGATTCGAACTTTTTTCAATTCCTTGACTTCATAGAAATAAAAGTATACATAGGTACTCTTGGCAAACGTATTATACGACATCCTATTCCATTTTCCTACACGAGTTAATGGGAGATCAATTGACAAAAAGCAGAAACCCCGTAGAGTATCTCTGTCTTGAAGTGTTGAATGCTCTCAATAATTATCCTAATTTACATATACCTCTCTACCATCGATTGGTGCTAGTTAAAATAATGGAAATACCCCTTTCTTTTGCTTGATGAAAAAAGAAAAAAAAGATAAATGAAACCATTTTGATCCTCTTGCCCAGAAACAAAAAGGGGTGTGGATGTCTTTTTTTATTGAATTCGCCGGGACTGACGGGGCTCGAACCCGCAGCTTCCGCCTTGACAGGGCGGTGCTCTGACCAATTGAACTACAATCCCATGGAAATCAAGTGGGTAGCTTACATATTCCTTCTTATGATTTAATTTTAATCATTTCAATTTGAGATTCAAATTAGTGTTTTGTACCAAATAAAATCACAAGTGATATATTGATATCTATATGGATATCTCTTTAGTGAGAGCAAGACGGATTGCTGGTAATCCTTGCATTATTATCAAATCGATTGATAATCTATTTTTTATAATAAAAAAATAGATTATTTTCTCGACTCTGTTCATTAAAGTTTATATTTAAAGGATCCATATCGGGATCCTTAGCAAGATGAAGATCGGAATTTTTTTATGGAAAAAAAGTAACTAGACACAAGAAATAAAGAAAAAAGTAAAGGCGAAATATACCCCGAAATTTTACTTTTTTTCTTACCCCTTCTCTGTCATTTATGCAAAACAAAAAGGGTTATGTAGCCAGCGAATTATTGGGCCGAGCTGGATTTGAACCAGCGTAGACATCTTGCCAACGAATTTACAGTCCGTCCCCATTAACCGCTCGGGCATCGACCCAGGAAGAATCTATTCTAACTTTATGGATAATCCATAATCAACTTCCTTTCGTAGTACCCTACCCCCAGGGGAAG